GATCCTCTGTTTTCGATTATCTAATAAATCACTTAATGAAAGTAGATTGTCTTTCCATTCATTTCAAAACTTTGACGATCCCTTCCCGAACCAAACATGAATCTTTCGATTCATTTGGCTCTCACGCTCAATTATTGCAATTATTTCTGGGAAATTCCCATATATCTTTTTGAATGTAATGAGCCTATCCTCTTTTCTCTATTCATATTCCACAAAGAAAAAAAAAATTGATCATTAATTCAAGACCCGAATATTCGGAGGACTCTTCTGACCAAACAAACAATTGTCAGCAAAGTTGTTTCTTTTTTTTTTTCTTCAAATCCAAAGAATTTTTCTTACTTAATACATAACATAGGTCATCGATTCAGCATTGGATAAAAAAGAAAAAAATGAGGGTGAAATCCTCATTTTTCCAGTTTTTTACAAAAAAATTATAATAAAATAATAAAAAAAGGGGGTTCAAATCATTTTATCGACATGAGTGTTCTATATCGAAAAAAAAAAATCCCAACTATTTGAAACGATTTATGTATTACCATAGTAGTAGAAAGAGTACCATGCTGCGTCCGGACTTCAAACGGTTTAGCTTTAACCATGTTAATGGTCCCACATTATTGGTTGATAGAGAATCAAAGTTGATTTACCAATGAATCACGAAATGCTATGGTTCTTCAATATGATTTCTTCATTTTGTCAGAAGTAATTCGCGGGATCATGCACCTTTTCGTAGTTATAACGAGAAAAGTACAGTTGGTTGTATCCAACTTATTCTTGAAATAAACAACTCGCACACACTCCCTTTCCAAAAAAAATCAATACACCAAGCACTACGCTTAGATTTATTGGATTTGTTGCTAAAATATCGGTATTAAATCCGAAACTCTCGGCGGATGGCCAGTAACACAAAGAAATGAAAGAATCGGTTACATTTTTCATATGATCTCCTTTTATAGATAAAACTAATTATCTATTTCTTTCTATTTTTTTTTTTATTAATTTCCTATTTCGTTTCAAAATAGAGTCAAAAATATGTTGTAACAATCCTAAAAAAAAGTTCCATTCGACATTGGACTAAGAAAGGGAAGGAAGAAGGCGAGTCAGTATGCTAATGCCCCATCCTCAAATCAATCCTTCCCATAGGTTATTGTCCCAACGAATAAGTAATTGTAGGAGTGAAAGCTTCATATAATTCGAAAAAGCAAGAGCAGCAAGTCCAAGTAATAAATAAAATACGAAAAAAAAATACGTAATTTTTTTAGGATTAAACAAAAGGATTCGCAAATAAAAGTGCTAATGCTACAACCAGTCCATAAATTGTTAAAGCTTCCATAAAAGCCAGACTAAGCAATAAAGTACCTCGGATTTTTCCCTCCGCCTCGGGTTGTCTCGCGATCCCTTCTACAGCTTGGCCCGCAGCAGTACCTTGACCAACCCCGGGTCCAATAGAAGCAAGCCCGACGGCCAACCCAGCAGCAATAACGGAAGCGGCAGAAATCAGTGGATTCATGATAAGTTCCTCACACCAAAAGAAAGAAATGGTTAATGATACAATCAACCAATGAATTATAACTTATTATTCCATCACTAAGATTTATCCAACTAAAAACTCCGAATTGAAGTAATAATATTATTGAATCGTCAGAACTACTTCAATCTCTCTTTTTAGTTCCTATTCATCCACGTAGTTTTTGTGAATCCATACGACTTTTGTTCTTCCATTTCTTTATTTTTTCTAAAGCATTCTTTGAATTCTTCATTCTTTTTCGTGATTGAATCTCTATTCATTCAATATTGAATTCAAAATTCAATTTAAAATTACATTACAGACGAAACAGAAGGACTTCCATTGTAAGCCCTATCTAAATTCACAGTAGTAGGGCGGATTAGATATATCTTTAGTTCCTATATAACTAGTTAATATCTAATATAACATATACATGTGTTTCTTCCCTAACGTAAACCAATATATTAATATCTTGGATTCCATGGAATTCGAGAATCATTCTTCGAAACATCCACAAGGGTTGTCTTATAGCAATTCGATTCAATACATCTAGTTGACTCCACTCTACCCTAACCAATCCTTTTTTCTCGTTTTTTGTAAACCCTTTCTTTTTATAATTATCCCACATGGAGACAATCAATCTAAATGGACAAATTCATTAGTCCGAATCCTTGCATAGAAATATCAATATTTGATTAATCTAAGTTCATGTAATTTATTTTTTTTTTTTTTTTTGTTCAATCGTTGAGAGGAAAAAGATCTTTTTGATCTCTTTCCTTTTTTTACAATTCCCTAATAGTGTAATTTTTTTTTCCTATTATTCTTACTCCCTAGATAATATATACCTTCCTTATTTTGAGATTATTTGTATATTTATGTTCCCTAAGTGGATTATCTTGAGCCATGTATACATTGCCTTGGTCTAAGCTAAAAAAAAAGACTATTTCGAAAACTAATCAATGATGACCCTCCATGGATTCACCAATATAAGCCGCA